TCTACCGTATCTTTTGTTTCATTTCTTCTGGAACAATCATAAAAACTTTTTTGATTATGGATCTACTACCAGAAATTCAATGCGTAATCTCAGCATTCAATGTGTATTCCTGAATAATCTAATTTTTCAATTATTCAACCATTTCATTTTACCAAGTTCCACGTTAGCCAGATTAGTCAACATTTATATGTTTCGATGCAACAACAAGATTTTCTTTTTAACAAGTAGTTTTGTTGGTTGGTTAATTGGTCACATTTTATTCATGAAATGGGTTGGATTGGTATTATTCTGGATACGGCAAAATCATTCTATTCGATCTAATAAGTATCTTGTGTCAGAATTGAGAAATTCTATAGCTCGAATCTTTAGTATTCTCTTATTTATCACCTGCGTCTACTATTTAGGCAGAATGCCGTCGCCTATTGTCACTAAGAAACTGAAAGAGAAAGAAACCTCAGAAACGGAAGAAGGGGGAGAAAGAAAGGAGGAAAGCGATGTAGAAACAACTTCCGAAATGAAGGAGACTAAACAGGAACAAGAGGAGGATCTGGACAAAATAGATGAAACGGAAGAGATCCGAGTGAATGGAAAGGAAAAAACAAAGGATGAATTTCACTTTAAAGAGGCACGCTATCAAGATAGCCCGGTTTACGAAGATTCTGATCTGGAGACCCATCAAGAGAATTGGGAATTGGGAAGACTGAAAGAAGAGAAAAAGAAAAGAATGAATATGAATTTGTGGGTTGAAAAAACTTTTGTCACTTTTTTTTTCGATTATCAACGATGGAATCGTCCATTACGATATATAAAAAATGATAAATTAGAAAATGCCTTACGCAATGAAATGTCACAATTTTTTTTTTTTACATGTACAAGTGATGGGAAACAAATAATATCCTTTACATACCCGCCCAGTTTATCGACTTTTTCGGAAATGCTAGAACGAAGAATTGATTTGTACATAATAGAAAAACTATATGACGAAGATCTTTATAATTCTTGGATTTCTACTAATGAAAAAAAAAAGTGCAATTTGAACAATGAATTGAGAAGCCGAATCCAAATTCTAGAAAAAAATGAGGGATTCCCTAGTCTGGATATGCTTGAAAAAAGAACCATATTATGCGATGATGAAAAAAGAACAAAATGTTTGCCAAAAGCATATGATCCTTTTTTCAACGGACCATATAGACGAACGAGAAAAAAATTAGATTCACGTGCAATCATGAATACTTATACAGATACAGAAGATTTAGTAGAATTTTTTTTTATAAATAAGATTCATGATCTAATTCTTAATGATCCCGTAGAACTCCACCGTCAATCATTTTTGAATTCTACAGAAGAAAAAGGAATTGATTCAGAAAGTCAAGCAAAATATTTGCAATTTGTATTTGATGTAATTAGAACACATACAAAAGATAAAAAAACAATGAAAAATCAATCTATTGGAATTAGAATAGAAGAAGTCAGTAAAAAGGTTTCTCGATGGTCATACAAATTAACCGAGAATTTGGAAGAAGAGGAAGAAGAAAATAACGAAGAATTGGAGGAAGAAGATCATGAGATTCATTCAAGAAGAGCCAAACGTGTGGTAATTTATAACGATAATGATCAGAATACCAATTCTCTTTCTAGTATTCAGAATACTAGTAACAATGATAAAAATGATGATCAAACGGAAGAGGAAGAGGTGGCTTTGATACGTTACTCACAACAATCGGATTTTCGTCGCAATCTAATCAAAGGATCCATGCGCGCTCAAAGACGTAAAACAGTTATTTGGAACCTCTTTCAAGTAAATGTACATTCCCCGCTTTTTTTGGATCGTCTAGGCAAAACATCTTTTTTTTCGTCTTTTGATATCAACGAAATGAAGAATCTCATTTTTCAAAATTGGATGGGCAGAGAACAAGAATCAGAATTAAAAAATTCCTATTTTGAAAATAAAGATACAAAAGAAAAAAAGGAGAAAGAGGAAAAAAAATATAAAAATGAACAGATAGAAATATCAGAAGCTTGGGATGCCTTTCTATTTACTCAAGTAATAAGAGGTTTGATGTTAGTAACCCAATCTTTTCTTAGAAAATACATTATATTACCTTCATTAATAATAGCCAAAAATCTTTTCCGTATGTTATTCTTTCAATCTACCGAGTGGGACGAGGATTTTAAGGAATGGGATAGAGAAATGCATATTAAATGCACCTATAATGGTGTTCAATTATCAGAAACAGAATTTCCCCAAGATTGGTTAATAGACGGTATTCAGATAAAGATTCTATATCCTTTCTGTCTAAAACCTTGGAGAAAATCTAAGGCACGATCTAATCATAGAGATCTAATGAAAAAAAAAGATAAAAAAACAAATTTTTGTTTTTTAACAGTCTGGGGAATGGAAGCGGAACTTCCCTTTGGTTCTCCCCGAAAACGACCTTTTTTTTTTGAACCTATTTATAAAGAACTACAAAAAATAAAAAAAAAGGTGAAAAATAAATTTTTACAAGTTCTAAAATTTTTCAATAAAAAAATAAAATACTTTCTAAAAGTTAGAAAAGAAAAAACAAAAGGGGTCATCAAAATAGTTCGAGTTATCAAGCTAATAATGAAAAAACTGGAGAAAGCAAATACAATTTTCTTATTTGAATTGAGGAAAGAAAAAGTATATGAACCGAACGAAAACAAAAAAGATTTAAAAAGAAATAATAAGATTCTTCGCGAATCGTCCGTTCTAATTCGAACGATGAATTGGTTAAATTATTCACTAATAGAAAGAAGAATGAAAGATCTTTCTGATAAGACAATCAAAATAAGGAATCAAATTGAACGAACTGCAAAAGACAAGAAAAAAAAAGAAAGAGTTCTAATTTATGATAATAAAAGATCGGGATCGCAGAAACATATTTGGAAAATAGTAAAAAGGAAAAATAGCCGATTAATGCGTAAATCACACTACTTTATTAAATCATTCATTGAAAAAATATACATAGATATTTTGCTATGTACCATTACCATTTCTAAGATCAATGCACAAATTTTCTTTGAATCAACAAAAAAGATCTTTAATAAATCCATTTACAACAATGAAATAAATCAAGAACAAGAAGGAATTGATGAAAAAAATCAAAATACAATGAATTTTGTTTTGACTCTAAAAAAATTGTTTTCAAATACTGATAATACTGAGAATAGTAATAAAAATTCCAATACTTATTGGAACTTATCTTCTCTGTCCCAAGCATATGTATTTTACAAAATATCACAAAACCAATTACTTAATAAGTATCAATTGGGGCCTGTGCTTCAATATCAAGGGAACTCCCCTTTTTTTAAGGATAATTTCAAAGACTATTGTATGATACACGGAATCTTGAATTCCAAATCAAGACATAAAAAAATTCATACATATGTAATGAACGAATGGAAAAATTGGTTAAAAGGTCATTATCAATACGATTTATCTCAAAAAAAAAGTTCTCGATTAGTACCTAAAGAATGGCGAAATAGAATAAATCAACGTCGTATGATTCAAAACAAGGAATCAATCCAATTGGATTTATATAAAAAATACCAATTAATTGATTCCATGAAAAAAAATGACTATGCAGCGAATTCATTTATGAGTCAAAAAGACAAATGGAAAAAACATTACAGATATGATCTTTTATCATATAAATACATAAGCCTTCCTAATTTATACATTTCTGGATCAACATTAGAAATAAACGGGGACCAAGAAATTCCATATCATTTCAATATATCGAAACCTGAATCATTTTATGTATTGGTAAGTATACCTAGTAATTTTTATATAGAAAAAGGATATCTTATTGATAGGAATACGAATTTGGATAGAAAATATTTTGATTGTAGAATTCTCCATCTTTGTTTTATAAATAATATTGAGATCTGGGCCAATGCACATATTGGCATCAAGATTCAGAAAAATACTAAGACTGAAATTAATAATTTAAAAAAAATGGAAAAAAAAGATCTTTTTTATCCTACAATTCATCAAGAGATCAAACCATGCAATCTCTTTTTTGATTGCATGGGAATGAATAAAGAAAGGTTATATGATACCGCATCAAATCATGATACTATATCCAATCTAGAAACTTGGTTCTTCCCAGAATTTGTGCTACTTTTTGATGTATATAAGATTCAACCTTGGATCATCCCAATCAAATCACTCTTTTTTCATTTTTATAGAAATGAAAAAAGTAAAAACATTAACGTAAATACAAAGAAATCATCTAAGAAAAAAAAAGATCTTGAATTAGGAAATTCCAAGCAGGAAGAAAATGAACAACAGGTCCAAGGAAATCTTGTATCGAATCTACTAAAAAAAAAAAATAAAAAAGATGTTGAAGAAGATTACGCAAGATTTGAAATGAAAAAGGGTATAAAAAAAAAACAAGATAAGAGCAAGAATGAAATGGAACTAGATTTCTTTTTGAAAAAATATTTACTTTTTCAACTAAGATGGGCTAATCCCTTGAATAAAAAAATAATGAAAAATATCAGGATATATTGTCTCCTACTTAGACTGATAAATCCAAATGAAATTGCTATATCTTCGATTCAAAGAGGTGAAATAAATATAGATCAAATGCTAATTCAAAAGGACCTAGTTCTTGCAGAATTGATAAGAAAGGGAATATTTATTATTGAACCAATTTGTCTATCTATACGAAGGGACGGAAAATATATTATATATCAAACTATGGATATTTCATTGGTCGATAATAAGAGGTACCAAACAAAGGAAAAATACACAAAAAAAAGATATATTGAGAAAGGGGGGTTTGAAAAATCCATTGCAGGACGCAGCAACATATTTTTGAGTGGAGACAAAAATCATTATGATTTACTTGTTCCTGAAAATATTCTATCTCCCAGACGTCGTAGAGAATTTCGAATTCGAATTTGTTTCAATTCCCGGAATTTGAATGTTGTGGATAGAAATCCAAGATTTTGCAATGAAAACAAAATAAGAAACTGTGGGCAATTTTTGAATAAGGACAAACATATTAATAATTTCATGAAATTCAAATTGTTTCTTTGGCCCAATTATCGATTAGAAGATATAGCTTGTATGAATCGCTATTGGTTTGATACCAATAACAGCAGTCGTTTCAGTATGGCAAGAATACATATGTATTCACAATTCAGAATGAATTCAATTCCAATGAAAAATGAAAAAATTTATAGTAGATTTCCTACATATCGTATAACATATTTGATAGATGAAAGCCGAAATATATACACTGTGTAACATTCTAATACATGATGCCGATTTCCTAGTGTATATATTTTCACTAGGAAGAGCGGAATCCTTTTAAGTAAAAATAAATTGTTCTCTTTCGTGAATACATATATGTTTTGTATATTTGATCCAAATATACAAAACATAAACCACATAAATAAAAAACAAAGTAGTATATGAATGAAATCCAATTTTGATGTATACTAGATGAAAATAACTGGCATAATAAATATTATTATTTTTCCTGATCGGTAAAATTCACAGAAAAGAAAGATACAAATCTTAATTTATGGTCAAAAATTCATTCATCTCAGTTATTACACAAGAAGAAAAAGAAGAAAATAGTGGGTCTGTTGAATTTCAAGTATTCCATTTCACCAGTAAGATACGGAGACTTACTTCACATTTAGAATTGCACAAAAGAGATTTTTTATCGCAAAGGGGTCTACGAAGAATTCTGGGAAAACGTCAACGATTATTGACTTATTTGTCAAAGAAAAACAAAGTGCGTTATAAGAAATTAATGGATCAGTTAAATATTCGGGAACCAAAAACTCGTTAATTAAATTTTAATTTCTTATTTTATTTTCTTATTATTATCCTTGTTCTTTTTTATTTTTTCATTATTTTTTTATTAGTTCAGTTATTATTTTTTTTTTAGATTTTTCATTTTAAAAAATTCATGAAATAATGAATGAAGGAAAAAATTATGACTGTACCAGCTACAAGAAAAAATTTCATAATAGTCAATATGGGTCCTCACCACCCATCAATGCATGGTGTTCTTCGGCTGATCGTTACTCTGGATGGTGAAGATGTTATTGACTGTGAACCTATATTGGGCTATTTACACAGAGGGATGGAAAAAATAGCGGAGAACCGAACAATTATACAATATTTACCTTATGTAACACGTTGGGATTATTTAGCTACTATGTTTACAGAAGCAATAACAGTAAATGCACCAGAACGATTGGAAAGTGTTCAAGTGCCTAAAAGGGCCAGTTATATCAGAGTTATTATGCTGGAGCTGAGCCGTATAGCCTCCCATTTGTTATGGCTTGGCCCTTTTATGGCCGATATCGGTGCACAGACTCCTTTTTTCTATATTTTAAGAGAGAGGGAATTAATATATGATCTATTCGAAGCCGCCACAGGTATGCGGATGATGCATAATTATTTCCGCATTGGAGGAGTAGCTGCGGATTTACCTTATGGCTGGATAGATAAATGTTTTGATTTCTGTGATTATTTTTTAACAGAAGTTGTTGAGTATCAAAAACTCATTACGCGAAATCCCATTTTTTTGGAACGAGTTGAAGGAGTGGGCATTATTGGTGGGGAGGAGACAATAAATTGGGGTTTATCAGGACCAATGTTACGAGCTTCTGGAATACAATGGGATCTTCGTAAAGTTGATCGTTATGAGTGTTACAATAAATTTGATTGGGAAGTCAAATGGCAAAAAGAAGGCGATACATTAGCTCGTTATTTAGTAAGAATCGGTGAAATGCAAGAATCCATAAAAATCATTCAACAGGCTCTAGAAGGAATTCCTGGAGGACCTTATGAGAATTTAGAAAACCGGCGTTTTCATAGGACAAAGAATTCCGAATGGAATAATTTTGAATATAGATTTATTACTAAAAAACTTTCACCCAATTTTGAATTGTTAAAACAAGAACTTTATGTAAGGGTAGAGGCCCCAAAAGGAGAATTAGGAATTTATTTAATAGGGGATAGTAGCGTTTTCCCCTGGAGATGGAAAATTCGTCCACCCGGTTTCATCAATTTGCAAATTCTTCCCCAGCTAGTTAAAAGAATGAAATTGGCTGATATCATGACGATACTAGGTAGTATAGATATCATTATGGGAGAAGTTGATCGTTGAAATGATAATTGATACGACAGAAGTACAAACTATTAATTCTTTTTATAGATTAGAATCCTTAAAAGAAGTCTATGGACTCATATGGATTTTTATCCCCATTTTAACCCTTGTCTTAGGAATCACAATGGGGGTATTAGTCATTGTGTGGTTAGAAAGAAAAATATCTGCAGCAATACAACAACGTATTGGACCTGAATATGCCGGCCCATTAGGAATTCTTCAAGCTTTAGCGGATGGGACCAAACTACTTTTGAAGGAGGATCTTCTTCCATCTAGAGGTAATATTCGTTTATTTAGGGTCGGACCTTCTATAGGGTTTATATCAATTCTACTAAGTTATTTAGTAATTCCTTTTGGATATCACCTTGTTTTAGCTGATCTCAGTATAGGTGTTTTTTTATGGATTGCCTTTTCAAGTATTGTCCCCATTGGTCTTCTTATGTCAGGATATGGATCAAATAATAAGTATTCCTTTTCAGGCGGTCTACGAGCTGCAGCTCAATCGATTAGTTATGAAATACCATTAACTCTATGTGTGTTAGCAATATCTCTACGTGCGATTCGTTGGAACATGAACTTTTTTTTATCTCTTTTCTAGAAAAGAGAAAAGAAATGAATTTAAATTTCAATACAATATAAATATAATTCAATATGTAAATATGTAAATATGAATATTAAATAAAGAAACTTTATACTTACTTTATAAAGTATAAAGTAAGTGAAGATAAAGAAATTGAATGTCTTGAATAAATATCTTCATCTTTTTTATTAAACATTTTAGTTCGATGAGTTAAACCAGATAGTTATATGAGTGAAACAAAACTGCTCCTCAATTTGCAGTAAAACAATAAAAATCTCATTCCCTAGGTACAAGAAGAAATTTGAAGTAAACATAAGTTGTTTACCCCAAGATTGAGATTATTTTATTAGTCGTCATATCTTGAAGCGGATGCAAAAGGTCAACTGTATTTATTACTATACTGGGGATCAATCAAAAAGAAGTGGGCAGTTAGGAACACCAAAGTACGCAAAGGATGCGTAATGGAAATAATGTAAAGTATCAAAAAAAGGGATTTTTGCATAAAACTTTGCATAAAACGAATCATAATAAGGGCTTGAAGTTGGTAGAAACGATCAAGCAGTACTTCCCCACGATTCCGATCTAGAGTATGCTACTATTCGCTTATTAAATAAATGACTATCAAGAACGAATTAATCCTTTATTTTCTTTCCTTTTTTTTAGTTTTCAAAAAGAAGAACAGGAACAAGACAAATAGAATGCAATACGATAATAGAATAAAAAAGAATAAAACGGGAATAATAAGAAAATATTTATTTCTTCATACATATGCATATGGGAATTCTTATCATGATTCATTAACTAATGCCAATTCTTTATATTTATGAATATAACGAGTATTTGATTGAAGGATTAAGTTATTGCTGAACAAAGATAAATTTTGATTATTTTAATTCTCATATCATTATAAGGGATGAGATCAATTCGGAAGTGCTTTTTTTATTATAGCAGACAGAATTTTATTGGTCGAATTGAGGACTCTCCAACCTCCAATTTATCTTTACATTGTATTTACCTAAGGTCCAAGGAGAGCAATAATACTGAACCAGCCTTACCTTACATTTCTTTGTGGCCATAGAGGAGCCGTATGAAGCTTAGGTTTCATGTACGGTTTTGGAATAGCGATGGGAGCAGTGATGTTATCATCGACTATAATTATCTAACAGTTCAAGTACAGTTGATATAATTGAGGCACAGTCCAAATATGGTTTTGGGGGATGGAATCTGTGGCGTCAGCCCATAGGGTTTCTAGTTTTTCTAATGTCTTCTCTAGCAGAATGTGAAAGATTACCCTTTGATTTACCAGAAGCAGAAGAGGAATTAGTAGCAGGTTATCAAACCGAATATTCAGGTATAAAATACGGGTTCTTTTATCTTGCTTCTTACCTAAATCTATTAGTTTCTTCATTATTTGTAACAGTTCTTTACTTAGGTGGGTGGAATTTTTCTATTCCGTACATATCTCTTACTGAACTTTTTGGAATAAATAAAATGTTTAGAGTCTTTGTAATAGCAATTAGTATCTTTATTACATTAGCTAAAGCTTATTTGTTTCTGTTCATTCCTATCACAACAAGATGGACTTTACCTAGGATGAGAATGGATCAATTATTAAATCTTGGATGGAAATTTCTTTTACCTATTTCTCTAGGTAATCTATTATTGACAACCTCTTTTCAACTCGTTTCACTATAAACTATAAATAAAAATACGAAATTAAGAGAAAACAATAATGAATATTATATATTCATAACTTATCTCAACCAAGAGAAAGAAACATAAATTTTATTCACGGATATCTATAATATGTTACCTATGGTTACTGGGTTCATGAATTATGGCAAACAAACAATACGAGCCGCAAGGTACATTGGACAAAGTTTCATAATTACCTTATCCCATACAAATCGTTTACCTGTAACTATTCAATATCCTTATGAAAAATCAATCACATCAGAGCGTTTTCGTGGTCGAATCCACTTTGAATTTGATAAATGTATTGCTTGTGAAGTATGCGTTCGCGTATGTCCAATAGACCTTCCCATTGTTGATTGGAAATTTGAAAAAGATATTAAGAAAAAACAATTGCTTCATTATAGTATTGATTTTGGTGTCTGTATATTTTGCGGTAACTGTGTCGAGTATTGTCCAACAAACTGTTTATCGATGACTGAAGAATATGAGCTTTCCACTTATGATCGTCACGAATTGAATTATAATCAAATTTCTTTAGGTCGGTTACCCATTTCAATAATTGGAGATTACACAATTCAAACAGTTATGGATTCAAAAAATAAAATGAAAAAATAAAAACCCGTTCAAGAACGATTACCAATTACTAAGATTTGGTTTGGAATAAAGTAGGATTAGCCAAATAACTTTATTTTATCTATCTAATGATATTCCTTTTTTTTCATTCAATTAGGAAGGTATCATATAAAAAAAGAGTTCCTTTCCTGGACCCTTAGTAAGGTCATGAAATATTTCGACTTATTTATTTATCTTTTATTTCATAATGGATTTACCTGGACCAATACATGATATTATTGTAGTATTTCTGGGATCAGTTCTTATATTAGGAGGTCTGGGAGTAGTATTACTTACCAATCCCATTGATTCTGCCTTTTCATTGGGATTGGTTCTTGTTTGTATATCCTTATTATATATTTCATTGAATTCCTATTTTGTAGCTGCCGCACAGTTCCTTATTTATGTGGGAGCCATAAATGTATTAATCATATTTGCTGTGATGTTCATGAACGGTTCAGAATATTCCAATGATTCCTATTTGTGGACCATTGGAGATAGGATCACTTCACTGGTTTGTACAAGTATTTTTTTTTCATTAATGACTACTATCCCAGATACGTCATGGTCCGGAATTTTTCGGACTACAAGATCAAATCAGATTATAGAACAGGACTTAATGAGTAACGTTCAACAAATTGGGATTCATTTATCCACAGATTTTTATCTTCCTTTTGAACTCATTTCTATAATTCTTTTAGTTTCTTTGATAGGTGCAATTACTATGGCTCGTCAATAATCTAATATAATAAGAAATAAGAACTTCCTTTTTTATAATTAAAGAATGAAAATGGATTTAATCTATTTTATTTCAATCTACTGTGAATATCTTATTTTGTTCTGTAATTCTTCTATTCTACTAGTCAACTGAATCGGTTTAATTTTTGTTCATATTGAAATGAATCGAGATAGATGAGGAATTTAACAATGATGTTAGAACATGTACTTTTTATAAGTGTTTATTTATTTTCTATCGGTATCTACGGACTGATCACAAGCCGAAGCATGGTTAGAGCACTTATGTGTCTTGAGCTTATACTGAATTCGGTGAATATAAATCTCGTCACATTTTCCGATATATTTGATAGTCGGCAATTAAAAGGAGAAATTTTCTCAATCTTTGTTATAGCCATAGCGGCTGCTGAAGCAGCTATTGGGCTAGCTATTGTTTCGTCGATCCATCGTAACAGAAAATCAACTCGTATCAATCAATCGAATTTGCTGAATAATTAGTCATAATTCTTCTATTTTCACATAGAAATCAAAACATAAGACTTTTAGAATATTCTAAATAGAATCTAATAGAATTAGAATTCACTATAATAGAATATTCTATTATTTTCTTATTTATTTTATTTCTTCTCTTTTTCATATATATTTCTGATTTAGAGTTAATAACCTATTCTATCACTAACCTAATAACAAACGTATTCATCTGATATATAATATATCATCATATCCTTAATTCTATTTCTATATATCTATATACTAGAATCTTTCTATATTTATATGTATATATGTATATGAATATATATATTAGTATAGTACATTATATGAATTAGTATAGTACATTATATGAATAGGATTACTTAGAATTCCTAGAATTCTACTAAATTCTCAATTGATATTTTCAATTCTATAAAATTGAATTAAATTAAGACAAAAATATAGAAATTCTCTAAATTAAATAAAAATTAAGATCTTATATATTAATAGAAATATAAGAATATAGTAAAATAACCATGAATTGAATTCGTAAACTCATATTTCATGGTTATTGAAATGGAAATCAAAGTATCTTGGCCCTTTCTCATAAACAGATTAGAAAATCTATTGATTCTTAAAATTTTGATAAATCATCGATTCGTCTGGTGTCTACAATAGAAAATATATGATTTATTTCATTTTATGATTTTATTTTACCAGATCGAAAATCTTTTGTGTTCAAAACTGGAATTTATAGACCCAATGTCACATTCAGTAAAGATTTATGATACATGTATAGGATGTACCCAATGTGTTCGAGCTTGCCCCACGGATGTATTGGAAATGATACCTTGGGACGGATGTAAAGCTAAGCAAATTGCTTCTGCGCCAAGAACCGAGGATTGTGTAGGTTGTAAGAGATGTGAATCCGCTTGTCCAACGGATTTTTTGAGTGTCCGTGTTTATTTATGGCATGAAACAACTCGCAGCATGGGTCTTTCTTATTGATATGTGACTTGATATGTGACAAAAAATTCCACTTGAATCGTTTGATTCCTCTTTACCGACAAAAGCCCGTACTCGAGAAAAGAAAATATATTATCCTTCTCCCGAGCACGGGCTTTTCTGGTCTAATTTTATCTTGTCTTTATCACGAGTTATTTTCCTTGGTTAACAATACTTCTTGTTTTGCCCATATTCGCAGGTTCTTCAATTGTCTTTTTCCCTCATAGGGGAAATAAGGTGTATAGGTGGTATACTCTATGTATATGTATCCTAGAGCTCCTTCTAATGACCTATGTATTTTGTTATCATTTCCGATTGGACGATCCATTAACCCAATTGAAGGAGGATTTTCAATGGATCAATCTTTTTGATTTTCACTGGAGACTGGGAACCGATGGACTTTCCATAGGACCCATTTTACTGACAGGATTTATCACTACTTTAGCTACTTTAGCAGCTTGGCCAGTTACTCGAAATCCGCGATTTTTCTATTTCTTGATGTTAGCAATGTATAGTGGCCAAATAGGATCATTTTCTTCTCGAGACCTTTTACTTTTTTTCATCATGTGGGAATTAGAATTAATTCCTGTTTACTTACTTTTATCCATGTGGGGAGGAAAAAAACGCCTGTACTCGGCTACAAAGTTTATTTTGTGCACTGCCGGAGGTTCCATTTTTCTCTTAATAGGAGTTCTAGGTATGGGTTTATATGGTTCCAATGAACCAACATTAGATTTAGAAAAATTAGCTAATCAATCATATCCTGCAGCATTGGAAATAATACTCTATTTTGGTTTTCTTATTGCTTATGCTGTCAAATCGCCGATGATACCCCTACATACATGGTTACCAGATACCCACGGGGAAGCACATTACAGTACATGTATGCTTTTAGCTGGAATCTTATTAAAGATGGGAGCATATGGATTGATTCGGATCAATATGGAATTATTAGCTCACGCTCATTCTATAGTATCTCCCTGGTTGGTGATAGTAGGAATAATACAAATCATTTATGCAGCTTCAACCTCTCTCGGTCAACGCAATTTAAAAAAACGTATTGCCTATTCTTCCGTATCTCACATGGGTTTCATAATTATAGGAATTGGTTCTATAACTGGCATGGGACTTAATGGAGCCATTTTACAAATACTCTCTCATGGATTGATTGGTGCTGCACTTTTTTTCTTAGCAGGAACAAGTTGTGATAGAATACGTTTTGTTTATCTCGAAGAGATGGGAGGGATATCTATCCCAATGCCAAAAATATTTACCATGTTTAGTAGTTTCTCGATGGCTTCTCTTGCATTGCCAGGAATGAGTGGTTTTGTTGCAGAATTCTTAGTATTTTTTGGAATAATTACCAGCCCAAAATATCTTTTCATGCCAAAAATGTTAATTACTTTTGTAATGGCAATTGGAATGATATTAACTCCTATTTTTTTATTATCTATGTTACGTCAGATTTTCTATGGATACAAGCTATTCAATATTCCAAACTCGAATTTTTTTGATTCTGGACCACGAGAACTATTTGTTTCGATCTGTATCTTTCTACCTGTAATAGGAATTGGTATTTATCCTGATTTCGTTCTCCCGTTATCGGTTGACAAGGTACAAGTTCTATTATCTAATTATTTTTATAGATACTAATTCTTTTTTTAGATTCAATAATAAATGAAAATGAAATAATTTTCATTAATTGGAAAGAAAGTCTTAGAATTCTTTGACTTTCATATTTTAACGATTTTTCGTTGTACAATGAAAAAAAAAAGGAAGGGTTAATTAGAATTGTAATGAGATACATCTAAAGTTTTTGAGAACCATTTGAATAATTCCTCTATTTAAACGGTTCTCAAAAACTCGCACAAATGTTCATTGTGTATCAGACGATTTTTTTATGTATTCTTCGTGTAGTTTATTTTATTCAATTAGATATTCATTGGAATGAACCATAACTATGGAACCCGATTCCTAATAGATTGATCCCAAAATAGCATATCCAAATTAGGATAAATCCTATAGAAGCTACAAATGCCGAATTCGTGCCTTGGTCTTGCAATTTTGGATTTGTTCTAGTATGTAAATAAATTGCAAATATGGTCCAAGTAATAAATGCCCAAGTTTCCTTAGGGTCCCAATTCCAATAAGAACCCCATGCTTCATTAGCCCATACTGCTCCAGAAAGAATACCTATGGTTAAAAAGGTAAACCCTAAACTAATGACACGATAACTCCAATAATCCAAACGCTGAATTAATTGATATTTGTAAAAATTTGGAAATGAGAGGAAAGAAGTATTTTTTAATACACTTCCTTTTTCGTTCAAATATTCCATATCACCAAAGAAAAACGACTTCCTTAAACTGAAAAAATTCTTGTTTTTCAAAAAAGAATCGATTCTTTTTTGAAATGTAATCACTATAAGAGCAACTGATAATAATGATCCACATAAAAGAGCTGCATAGCTCAATAGCATCATACTGACATGCATCATTAACCACTGAGATTGTAGAGCAGGTACTAATATTGCGGGTTGATGCATTTCAGTTGAAAGACCTGACGTGGCGAAACCTTGGGTAAAAATGGCACTTGGTGCAGTTATTGCGCTTAAATCATTTTTATGATTCCCAAGATACGGAATCATATGAATAATGGATAAACTCCATGAAAGGAAGATTAATGATTCGTATAAATTACTTAAGGGAAAATGTCCCGAAGAAATCCAACGAATAACTAAAAACCCTGTTATAGAGAAAAAAGTAGCTATCATCCCTTTTTCTGACGAATTACGTAATCCTTCGATTTCGTAGACTAATAAGTTCATCAAACGAATCATAATCACAATTGATATGATCGAAAAGGAAATATGAGTTAATATATGTTCTAAGGTCACAAATATCATAAAGAAGAGTCCCTTTTAAATAATTGAAATCGGGGAGGGGATTAAATAGAATATAAAATAAAATATTTTATATTCTATTAGATCTATTGTGTCTATATTATTAATAGTTATAGAATATTTATGCCGCCACTCGGACTCGAACCGAGATGCTCTAGCACTGCTTCCTAAGAGCAGCGTGTCTACCAATTTCACCATGGCGGCTTACCCTAAATAATAATAGGAAATTCATGTTGAATTGTCGATATTCAATAGAGTTTAGGAAACAATGAAGAAAGATGCATTTCCATTCATATGGAAATGTTCAATATCAATAATATTGAATTAGTATCTTCGTAAGTTCAGTTTTCATAATCAACTTTTACGTACTAGAAACCTAGCTCTTGTTTATCCAAAACAGTCAGAACTCAATAGTTTCGTTCTCGGTCGGGGTATAAAATTCATAATTTTTTTTCTAATGATTTCGAGACCCAACACCTTAGTCTAAAGTATAATGAAATATTCAGATTCTTTATTGTCTATCGTAATTGTGCTTTTCTATTTCGAAAAGCACAATTCATAGGAAAGAAAAAAACATCTTACGAATTCAATATCAATCAATATAAATCTCAATAAATAGAATAAAATAGAATATAATAGAAATATAGAAAGACTATAAAAAATAGAAAAAAAATGATAAAAAAAAGAAAATACACAATACTGAGTACTTTGAATTCAGTAGACAGAAAGATTCTTATTTTTCATATTACTTAGCTCTAACTAATATGGAGAAGTGAAATACAAAGAAAATACACAATACATTAGTAAAATTGAATCATTTGTCTTCCAATTTAAAAATTGGAAATTTGGAAGTTCTTTGAAACTTGTCAATTAAGATTTTTCCAAGACTTTTTTTTGTCGTACAAAAAAACTTTTTGACTGTCCGGTGGAAACAGATTTAGCTAAAGAAAAAGCTTTTACTGCCTCTAAAGATCCTTTTTTTTTCCAAAGATTTCTACGAATATGCTTTTTTGACATAGAAGTACGTTTTTTTGGAACTGCCATTAAAAAGGTAGGTGACTCATTTTTATCGTTGTATGTGAAAGACATATATTGTTTAGAATAAATTACTCTTTATTAGTCATTACCTATACTTAATACTTAATTCCATTAATTTACCTCAAGAATATCATAACATACAAATAGAAGAAAAAAGAATAAAAGAAAAAGAAAATCAATAATAAAAGAAAAAGATTCTATTTTAATAGACAAATAGATTTTTATTTTCTATCTTCATTCTGATATTTGCATAATGTAATAATTACATACGTATTGTATATTTATTTTTTTTTTAAGGAATATATACAAAAAGAATATACAAAAAAAGTAATGTAATTCAAATATTATTGAATATAGATTCATATAGAATCTAAAATATAATATAAGAGTCATATATACAATATTACAAATAGGAATATTTCCTATTAAGAATAGTAATAGAAAATATTTATCTAATTTATCTAAATAGTAAAATAAAATAGTAAAGTAATAAAGTAAATAGTATATAAATATATACTATATACTATAATAATATATCACGAAGAAAATATAATATGAATAAAAATATATTTAAAAAGTATACAAAGTATACAAAGTATATATAAATATATAGAAATATATAATATAGAATAGAAATTACATAATTTTACATTTTACATAATTAGAATATAATGTAAAGGGAAAATCCAATTATTAAAAATCTCATATGATGTCATATTCTTTCAAAAATATCTTTCTTTTATAGAGTTTGAAGTTAGAGGTTCATTAATAACTAAGTAAGAAACTTGACTAATTATTTGATCATATTCTTTGATATTTGACCAACCAATTGCAACTTTTATTTCAAATATTTGAGAAAACAAAAAGTCATAATTCAAATATTTGTATTTTTGTATTTGATCTTTTTCATATTTTTTTTTCTTATTGTTTTGTTCTTTTCGAGAGAGATCCTAATTGGTGAATCGGAAACAATTCTAAGAAAAAAGAACAATTTGTTTTCTTATGGAATATACATATAAATATGCATGGATAATACCCCTTTTTCCGCTCCCAGTTACTATGTCAATAGGATTTGGACTTCTACTTATTCCGACAGCAACAAAAGATCTTCGTCGTATGTGGGCTTTCCTAAGTGTTTTACTACTAAGTATAGCTATGTGGTTTTCGGCCAATCTGTCTATTCAGCAAATAAATGGAAGTTTGACCTATCAATATCTATGGTCTTGGACCATCAATAATGATTTTTTATTAGAGTTCGGACACTTGATCGATCCACTTACTTCTATTATGTCAATACTAATTACTACTGTTGGAATCATGGTTTTTATTTATAGTGACAATTATATGTCTCACGACCAAGGATATTTGAGATTTTTTGCTCATATGAGTTTTTCCAATGCTTCAATGTTGGGATTAGTTACTAGTTCCAATTTGATACAAATTTATATTTTTTGGGAACTAGTGGGAATGTGTTCCTATTTATTGATAGGCTTTTGGTTCACACGACCCATTGCAGCAAGTGCTTGTCAAAAAGCTTTTGTAACTAATCGTATAGGAGATTTTGGTTTATTATTAGGAACCTTAGGATTTTATTGGATAACTGGTAGTTTTGAATTTCGCGATTTGTTCCAAATAGTGAATACCTTGATCCAGAATAATGGGGTCAATTCTTTATTTGCTACTTTATGTGCCTTTTTATTATTTGTCGGTGCAGTTGCTAAATCCGCACAATTTCCCCTTCACGTATGGTTACCTGACGCCATGGAAGGTCCCACTCCTATTTCGGCTCTTATACACGCTGCTACTATGGTAGCAGCAGGAATTTTTCTTGTAGCTCGGCTTCTTCCTCTTTTCATAGTTATACCTTACATAATGAATCTCATTTGTTTAGTAGGTATAATAACAGTACTTTTAGGAGCTACTTTAGCTCTTGCCCAAAGAGACATTAAAAGAAGTTTAGCTTATTCTACAATGTCTCAATTGGGTTATATTATGTTAGCTCTAGGTATAGGTTCTTATCGAGCTGCTTTATTCCATTTGATCACCCATGCCTATTCTAAAGCTTTATTGTTTTTGGGATCCGGATCCATTATTCATTCAATGGAACCTATTGTTGGATATTCACCAGAGAAAAGTCAGAATATGGTTCTTATGGGAGGTTTAACAAAATATGTTCCAATTACAAAAACTACTTTTTTTTTAGGTACACTTTCTCTTTGTGGTATTCCGCCTCTTGCTTGTTTTTGGTCCAAAGATGAAATTCTTCACGATAGTTGGTTGTACTCACCAATTTTCGCACTAATAGCTTGGTTCACAACAGGATTAACCGCATTTTATATGTTTAGGATGTACTTACTTACCTTTGATGGGTATTTGCGCATTCATTTTCAAGATTATAGTAGTCTTAGTAGTACAAAAAATAGTTCGTTTTATTCAATATCTCTATGGGGAAAAGGGACACTTAAGAAAGTCAATAGAAATTTCTTTTTTTCAAACATGAATAAGAATAAGGTTTGTTTTTTTTCAAAAGATATATATAAAATTGACAAGAATGTAAGAAGTAAGATACGAGACTTTAGTACTTACTTTAGAAATAGGTACACTTATATGTATCCTCACGAATCGAGCAATACTATGTTATTTCCTCTCCTTGTATTAGTACTATTTACTTTGTTCATTGGATCAATAGGAATTTCTTTTAAGGGAGGAGCAATATATTTGGATATATTATCGAAATGGCTAACTCCATCGACAACCCTTTTTCATCAAAAATTGAATTCTTCTGAGGATTGGTATGGATTTTTGTCAAATGCTTTTTTTTCAGTAAGTATAGCTCTTTTCGGACTATTGATAGCATCTCTTTTTTATGGATCTATTTATTCATCTTTCAAAAATTTGAGCTTAATTAATTTATTTTTAAAAAGAGGTCCTAAAAGAATTATTCTGGACAAAATAAAAGGTGTGATATACAATTGGTCATATAATCGTGGTTATATAGATATTTTTTATACTGGAATTTTCACCATGAGTATAAGAGGGTTAGCCGAGCTAACTCAGTTTTTTGATCAATATATAATTGATGGAATTCTAAATGGAATTGGTGTTGCAAGTTTCTTTATGGGCGAAGGGATAAAATATATAGGAGGTGGGCGAATCTCATCTTATCTATTCTTGTATTTTTCTTATGTGTCGATCTTCATATTCATTCTTTTCTTTTTCTCTTCTTTCAGTCTTCCCAATTCCCAATTCTCTTGATGGGTCTCCAGATCAGAATCTTCGTAAACCGGGCTATCTTGATAGCGTGCCTCTTTAAAGTGAAATTCATCCTTTGTTTTTTCCTTTCCATTCACTCGGATCTCTTCCGTTTCATCTATTTTGTCCAGATCCTCCTCTTGTTCCTGTTTAGTCTCCTTCATTTCGGAAGTTGTTTCTACATCGCTTTCCTCCTTTCTTTCTCCCCCTTCTTCCGTTTCTGAGGTTTCTTTCTCTTTCAGTTTCTTAGTGACAATAGGCGACGGCATTCTGCCTAAATAGTAGACGCAGGTGATAAATAAGAGAATACTAAAGATTCGAGCTATAGAATTTCTCAATTCTGACACAAGATACTTATTAGATCGAATAGAATGATTTTGCCGTATCCAGAATAATACCAATCCAACCCATTTCATGAATAAAATGTGACCAATTAACCAACCAACAAAACTACTTGTTAAAAAGAAAATCTTGTTGTTGCATCGAAACATATAAATGTTGACTAATCTGGCTAACGTGGAACTTGGTAAAATGAAATGGTTGAATAATT